TAAGAAAAGATTATCTTGTTTTCTATGGAAGAAACTAGTGGAAAGCCGAAAACAAATAGGCCAAAGTATAAAGCAGAAGCTAGCTGCCCAAGGAATACAAATGGGTACTCTACTGGTTGTCTGCCTATTCATGTAAGAATGAGGAAAGTGGCAACTAGTGTTCAAAAGGCTGCTTGCGATAGCGGCCGGAATGAGTTTGATTCATTCTTTGAGGTGTTTAGAAGTGGCATTAAAAATAATACTAGAATGGCCGCTACTAGAGCGATCACTCCTCCTAGCTTATTAGGGATGGAGCGAAGTATGGCATAAGCAAATAAAAAGTATCACTCAGGCTGGATGTGGGGAGGAGTCACTAGAGGGTTAGCTGGAATAAAGTTCTCCGGGTCTTTTAGTGCCCCCGGAAATAGAAGGGCTAAACTGAACAAGGCGGCTATTAGTAGAATGAAGCCAACGGTGTCCTTTGTTGTGTAGTAAATATGGAATGGTGCCTTATCGTAGTTTCTTTTTAGTCCTACTGGGTTATTAGCTCCTCTGTTGTGGAGGAACAAGAGGTGAATAATTGCCAAGGCGGCAATTATGAAAGGAAACAAGAAGTGAAAGGCAAAGAATCGAGTAAGTGTGGCGTTGTCTACTGAGAATCCACCTCATAATCATTGTACAATAGTTGTTCCTACGTATGGAATAGCGGATACTAGGTTGGTTATTACTGTTGCTGCTCAGAAAGACATTTGTCCTCAAACTAATACATAACCCATAAAGGCGGTTAGTATAGTAACAAGGAACAGAATTACACCTACTTTTCAAGTTTCCACCTTGTTGTAAGATCCGTAGTATAGGCCACGTCCTATGTGGCAGTACATGCAGATGAAGAATAAAGAAGCGCCATTAGCATGTACTTTTCGCAATAGCCACCCGTAGTTTACGTCTCGGCAAATGTGGCTTACTGAGGAGAACGCAAGGGTAATGTCAGCGGTATAGTGCATTGCTAAGAATAGCCCTGTCAAAATTTGCACAATTAAGCATAGTCCTAGTAGCGAGCCAAATTTTCATCAAATAGAAAGATTAGACGGAAGTGGTAGATCAACAAATGTTCTTTTTAGAATTCGGAAGATTGGGTGTTCCTTTCGTAATGGACCTGCCATAAGTTTAATATTTATATATAATAAATGACAGTATATTTAACGCTTGTTATGATGCTTTTTGGTAGAACTTTGGTATTCTACAGCCTTTCTCCTTATTATTCTGCTTTGGGGTTAGTTATTGTCTCTGTTTCAGGCTGCTCTGTTTTATCTCTTTTAGGGGGGTCTTTTATAGCGCTTGTGCTGCTTCTTGTTTATATGGGGGGAATGTTGGTAGTCTTTGCATACTCTAGTGCTATATCTGCGGAGCGCTTTCCTTCAGTCAAAAATTTAAGGGAGGTTATTGGGTTGTCTATCCTTCTTTCTTCTTGAGTGTTTCTTTCCTTTGATAATTTTCAAGACTTTAACAACTTTTTCAACTGTATTGTTAGGGGAGAGAGTTTGGTTGGTAGAAGTACCTTTTACAGTAGAGGTGGGGTGCTAGTGATATTAGGTGTTTTTGTGTTGCTGATAGCTTTAGTTGGAGCTTTGATAATTTCTCGAGGGATAGAAAGTACAGTGATCCGTGCAATTTTGTTATGATAAGACTATAAATCTGATAGTTACTATCAATAGGATGGAGGTTATTGAGGAGGAAATGTATCGCTTTATCAGACCCATTTGCCCTGCTTGGTTAGTCTTAGACAAGAAAGTGGAGGTCTGAGCTATTCCTTGTGGGCCGATTTCTTCTTGCCACCCTCGATCCAATGTTCGAGAGGAAAGGAATAGTGAATAAATGAAGGAGGATACAGTGGTGATGGAGTGAATAATGTCGACGAAGAATCAATGGAATGTGGCGGTTGAGTGGGCGTCTCTTTTTATGAGGTTGGAAGAAAGAAATGACAGGGAAATGAAAAGGATTGCTACTCCTAGGATAGTTATTGTTAAAGGCAGTCTCTTCATTAAAGCAGATACGTTGAAAGAGGGTGGGGTGAATACGAATTTTGAGAAGAATCACCCTCTTATTATGGTTCCTATTGAAAGGCGCAGTAAAGCATTGCTAAGGTTTGTGTCTTCTTCTCCTATCGGGGAGAAAGCAGCTACTGAGGGGTTTGAAGAAAAGCAAAAGAAAACTATTCGGAATCTGTAAACTGCTGTTAGCATTGTTGCTACCATTCCTAATAGAAGACCTAGGGCGTTCAGGAAGCTGGCTCTTGCCGCTTCCAGTATTAGGTCCTTGGAGTAGAATCCTGCAAGGAATGGAGTTCCCATTAGGGCAAGTCTTCCCAACGCTAAGCATGCAGAGGTAACTGGTAGGAGATTTCTTAATCCTCCCATCTTTCGTAAGTCTTGCTCGTCCCTTAGTCTGTGAATAACGCTTCCAGAACAAAGGAATAACATTGCCTTGAAAAAAGCATGAGTACAGATGTGAAAGAATGCTAGGATTGGTTGTCCTATTCCAATCGCAGTTACCATTAAGCCTAGTTGGCTTGTGGTAGAGTAAGCAATGATCTTCTTTATGTCGTGTTGGGCGACCGCAGTGGAGGCAGCAAATAAAGCTGTTGTCCCTCCTAGTATTAAGACTGCCGATTGTGCGCTTGGCATAAGGGCAAATAAATCTCTTGTTCGGATTAGAAGAAATACTCCGGCCACAACCATGGTTGAACTGTGTAGTAAAGCAGAGACTGGGGTGGGACCTTCCATAGCTGCAGGTAGTCATGGGTGAAGGCCGAATTGAGCGGACTTTCCGGCTGCAGCTAAGACTAGTCCAAATAGTAGAAATGGGAGTAAGTCAGTTGAATTTGTCCTTGACGATAAGATCTCTGTTAAGTTTCATGATTTAATTGTTAAGGCTGAAATGGCCATAAATGTTATTAGTCCTATGTCTCCTATTCGGTTGTAGATGACAGCTTCTAGTGCTGATCTTCTTGCGTCATTTCGGGTAGTCCATCACCTTATTAGTAGGAAGGATAAAAATCCTACTCCTTCCCACCCTAGGAATACTAGGAAAAGGCTTTTCGAGCAAGTTAGTATTAGCATATTTAATAGGAAAATAGTTAGTAATCGGAAAAAAGCTCTTCTATTTGGGTCTTCTGCCATGTAATAGTATGAAAATTCCATGATTGATCAGGTTACTATTAGTGCGACGGATAGAAATACCAGAAAATATTGGTCATAAATGAAGTTTAGAGAAATTTTTATGGGAGTGTTTCTCATTCATAAGGAGAGTGTAATTTTTGTAGCCTTAAACTCCGTGTTTAGGGCTGCGGCGAGTGAGGCAATTGAGAGGAAAGCCAGGACCTTCAGTATTTTCATTGCAAAGGGGCCTCTTCTGTAAAAGATAGAGATTTCCTTGTCTTTGCTGGTGGTTGTGCTGGCCCCTATGGCCTTAGCGATTATCTTTTGGGATTTTCTTCTGGAAAGGTATGACTTTGAGAAAAAGAAAATGCTTGCAAAAAGTATAGCGAGGATTCTTAGGTTGATAGAGGATATGATAAGTGATGGGGTTATAGCCATCGAAAACTCAACGGAGTCGAACCGCAGGTCTTTGGACTTAGCAGGACCAAGACAAACCTATAGATTTCGGACTTAGGGCCAGAGTTTAACTGGCGTCTCCAGTGCCACAGGCTGGTGTTTTTCTAAACTACCTTAGTCAAGTTATAAGTGTGGACAGGGGGTTAACAATTATTAGCAAAAGGGGAAGTATGTGAAGAGAGGCTAGTAAGTGCTCCCGGGTAAATGATAGGGGGATTTTTGCTATTTTTGGGGATGATGAGCCTTGTTGCGACAGTTGGAATATCATTAGGGAGTAGATAGCGCCAAACACTGTGGCAAATCCAAGTATAGGAAATAGTCATATGGATCATGAGATTAAGGAGGATAAAATAAGTATCTCCCCTATTAGGTTAGGGGAGGGAGGGAGGCCTAATTTCGCTGCACACATTAGAAGTCATCACAGTGTACTTAATGGCAAAAGCAGCTTTAGGCCTCGGGTAATGGCAAGTGTTCGGGTTCCTCTTCGCTCATAGACAGTTTTTGCTAAGGAAAAGAGGGCTGAAGATACCAGTCCATGAGCAATCATTAGCATTAGTGCTCCTTTTGTTCCCCATCTTGTTTCTGAGAAAATAGCCGCTGCTACTATTCTCATATGCCCAACTGAGGAGTATGCTATTAATGCCTTAAGGTCTGTCTGCCGTATGCAGATTATTCTAGTAATTAATGCTCCTCAAGAGCAAAATACGACTAAGGCCAGTGACAGGGAATTTAAAGATACAGTGGAAAATAGGGAGATTAATCGTATTAAGCCGTAGCCCCCTAACTTTAGCAGGATGGCTGCTAATATCATTGACCCGGCGACTGGCGCTTCTACGTGCGCCTTCGGTAATCAGAGATGAAATCCATAAACTGGCATCTTTATTAGGAAAGCGATGATGGATAGTCCTCATCATATTGTTAGGGATTTTATGGAGCTATCGGACGTCCATAAAAGCTCTACTTTTGGGATAGAGAGAGATAACCTCGACATGAAGATTGCTACTAAGCTGACTAATAGTGGGAGGGAGCCAAATAAGGTGTAAAACATGAAGTAAAGCCCTGCTTGAAACCGCTCCATCTGTGCACCTCATCGTGTGATGAGTATAAGGGTTGGAATCAAGGTTGTTTCGAACGCTACGTAAAATAGTAGTAGTTCTAGGGAGGAGAAAGTAATTATAAGGGCTCCGGTGATTATAACTATCATGATTATGAAGATTCGTTGATTGAGGTCTCTCGCTTCTTTTAGGTGACCCTTACTGGCTATTAGGGCTATGGGGGCTAGTCAGCATCTTAAGGCAATTAAGGGTGCTGATATTGTGTCGGAAGCTAGGATGGTAGATAGTTTGTGCCATGAAGAGGATCAGTGGTTGGTTATTAGAATCAGGGAGAACGCAGATAGTAGTGCCCTCTGCGAGATTGATTTTGGTCAAAGCTTGTCTTTTGGGACTAGAAAAGTGGTTATGGCGATTCCTATGGTTAGTAGTATAAGAGTTATCATTATTGTATAAGCTTTTATTCTGCTCATTCTAATCCGCCGTTTATCCATTCAAATACGAGCCCAAGGGCGAGGATGATCATGAATACGAGGGCTATTGGAATTAAGATGGATGGGTGGGTTTTAAGTTTGGCGGCAGGCAGTGGAAAAAGTAATGCTATTTCTAGGTCAAATAATAGAAATAGTATGGCTACAAGGAAAAATCGGAATGAGAAGGGAAGCCGGGCAGAGTTAAGGGGGTCAAACCCGCATTCGTAAGGAGAGTTCTTTTCTCTGTCTCTTCTTCGTTTTGGTAAAATATGAGCAGCTAGTGCTAGGATGATTGCTACTGCTGTAGTTATTATAAACAGGAAAATCATGGTTGTCATTATTCATATATGATTTGGAGAAGTGGCAGATAGGAATGCATGCGGCTTGAAACCGTTTGATAGAGGTTTAATTCCTCTCTTCTCTTTAAGAGCCTCACCAGTATATGCAAACATAAAGGAATAGTCAGACTACGTCTACGAAGTGTCAATATCAGGCGGCTGCCTCGAACCCAAAGTGATGATGGGTTGAGAAGTGGTGTCCTGCCAGTCGGAATAAACATACTAATAAAAAGGTAGTTCCTATAATGACGTGGAGACCGTGAAATCCTGTTGCAACGAAGAAGGTGGATCCGTATACGCTATCAGCTATAGTAAAGGGGGAGTCTAAGTACTCCCATGCTTGTAGTACAGTGAAATAAACGCCGAGAGCTACGGTTAGGAATAGTGCTTGCAATGCTTCAGTTCGATTGCCTGCTAGAATCCTGTGGTGTGATCAGGTAATTGTAACTCCTGATGATAATAGGACGGCTGTTTTTAGTAGGGGGACTAAAAATGGGTTAAGAGGAGTTATTCCTGTGGGAGGTCATGTCACCCCTATTTCGATGGAGGGGGCTAGGCTTCTGTGGAAGAAAGCCCAGAAAAAGGCGAAAAAGAAGCAGACTTCTGATGTTATGAAAAGAATCATACCATATCGAAGTCCTTTTTCTACGATTGCGGTGTGTCTTCCCTGAAAAGTAGCTTCTCGGATTATGTCTCGCCACCATTTTATCATAGTGGTTATTAGTAAAATGAACCCTACAAGGAGGAGAATTAGACTTTGGGTGTGGAATCATAGGACTAATCCTGAGGTCATCATTAAGCCACTTATAGCACCTGTTAGTGGTCATGGACTTTGATCTACTAAATGATATGGGTGTTGATGAGCCATAACTTAAATGTTCTGTTGCAGGTAGAAGTGAACTAGGGCAGTAAATACGTAAGCTTGGATGCAGGCTACGCCTATTTCCAGTATAAATAACAGGACAAAAATTATGAAGATTGGAATGCTGACTAGTAAGCTGGAGGAAAGTAGTCAAATTGCGGTCGATAATAGGAAGATCAGAAGGTGCCCGGCTGTAAGATTGGCAGCAAGTCGGAGCCCTAGTGCTATTGGTTGGGCAAAAAGTCTTAGTGTTTCAATCCACACCATTAGTGGAATTAGGGCTCTCGGTGTCCCTTGAGGGACTAGGTGGCTCAGTCGTCTGTTAAAAGAGAGGTAGAATCCTAATATTTTTACTGCCATCCATAATGGAAAGCCTAGGCTATAAGTTAGGGAAATGTGTCTTGTAGCTGTAAAGGCGTAGGGGAAAAGTCCCAATACGTTGACGGATAAAATTATTACGAACACTCTGGTTATTAGGCCGGCTCATGGGGCGGTTTTTGGTCTTGTTTTTTGGAAGATCATTTCTAATACGTTTTCACGGAAGCTAAGTCAGATAGCTTGGAATCGGGATGGGGCCCAGTTTGTTGGGTAAATGAATGCTAGTCAAGATAAGGCGAAAACCATGGAAAAAATATTCATTGGGATGAAGAAAAGAGTTTCCGGGAAAAATTGACCAAAAATTCTTGCGATTACAGCCATTGTCAGGATGTTCTTTCCTTCTTGATTTCCACAGAGGATGTTTGACTAGTGTTGTTGGATGGGATGCTGTTCAGCAATATGGTAAGAACCACTAGTACCGAAGCTCAAACAATAAAAAATTTTATTATTCATCAAGTAAAGTCTAGTTGTGGCACTCCTTAATAATAGGTGTTAGCTATTTTCCTTTAAATTAAGAGTTTAAGGCTTTAAATAAGCTAATTAAGGGTTGCTATTCTTCTAAGTATTGGGCGACTCAGTTTTCAAAGGTGTTAAAAGGAACGGATTCTACAACAATTGGCATGAAACTGTGATTTGCACCGCAAATCTCTGAGCATTGGCCATAAAATAATCCGGTTCGGGCTGCGAAGAATGTTGTCTGGTTAAGTCGGCCTGGGACCGCGTCCATCTTCACTCCAAGGGAGGGGACAGCTCAGGAGTGCAGGACATCTGCAGAAGAAACCAGAACTCGTATTGGGTTTTGCATAGGAAGAATAAGTCGGTTATCAACCTCTAGGAGACGGGGGTTTCCGAAGGAAATGTCGGATGTTGGAATCATATAAGAGTCGAACTCTAGGTCTTTATAGTCTGTGTACTCGTATCTTCAGTACCATTGGTGCCCAATTGCCTTTATAGTTAAAAAGGGGTCTTTTACTTCGTCCATTAGGTAAAGTAGTTGTAAGGAAGGAAGAGCGATGAAAATCAAGATAAAGGCAGGGACTACTGTTCAAATTGTCTCCAGCTCTTGACCTTCAAGGAAGAACCGGTTGGTTTTTGAGGAGACAAGTAGGGAGGCCAAACCGTAGAAAACTAGAATTGTTATAAGGGTTAGCACGATCAAAGCGTAATCGTGGAAGTATGTAAGCTCTTCCATTAGAGGGGAAGATGCATCTTGTAGACCAAACTGTGCTCAAGTTGCCATTAATATTGTAGTAAGTTTAGATTTGCCACCAGGTCTGAGGAATGGGTTCGCGAAAGTGCAACCATGAGGGATAAGCCTATGCTAGCCTCGCAGGCGGACAAGGTTAGAAGTAAAAGTTTAAACGTTGTTTTCTGGTAAACCCAACTTTTCGTTTTTCAAATGGCGATGCCTATAAATAAGGAAATCAAAAGAAGTTCAAGGCACAGTAGAATGGAAAGGAAGTGCAGTCGGTTTAATAAAATTCCCATTAAGCCTAGGTAGAATATTGATAAGATAATTATTAGTAGGGCGATTTCGAGAATCTTGGGGTTAAACCAAGACTTTCTGAGCCGAAATCAGAGGTTCTGTTTAAACTAACTCTCAAAGTGGTGTCTACTTTACAATAATTACTGTTGAAGGTGTTTCGTCAAACGTATGATGGGAAGGAGGGAATGAAGTATATTGTCATTCTAGGGAGGCATGTGCAAATTCTGGTGTGACTCCTTCTCGTTGGGAGGCGAAGGCTTCTCAGATTAGGAATAGGAAGAATAACATGGCCACTACAGAGATAGTAGACCCTATTGAGGAGACTGTATTTCAGAGGGTGTAAGCATCTGGGTAGTCTGAGTATCGTCGCGGCATTCCGGCCAACCCTAAGAAGTGTTGTGGGAAGAAGGTTAAGTTAACCCCAATAAACATAATGAAAAAGTGCACCTTTCCTCATAGTGGGTGTAAGTTATATCCGGAGAATAGGGGGAATCAGTGTGTGAATCCGGCAAATATAGCAAATACGGCTCCCATTGATAGTACGTAGTGGAAGTGGGCTACTACGTAGTAAGTATCGTGGAGTACAACGTCAATGGATGAATTGGCGAGCACAATTCCTGTGAGTCCTCCAAGTGTAAATAGGAAGACAAATCCAAGAGCTCAGAATAGAGGTGTTTCTCATTGTAGGTTTGAGCCTTGAAGTGTTGCCATTCAGCTAAATACCTTAATTCCTGTTGGGACGGCGATTATCATTGTTGCGGCAGTGAAGTATGCTCGTGTGTCTACGTCCATCCCAACTGTAAACATGTGATGAGCTCATACAAGAAAACCCAAGACACCAATTGCTATCATGGCGTATACCATTCCCAAGTATCCAAAGGGCTCTCGCTTGCCTGAGTAGTGAGCTATCACGTGGGAGATCATGCCAAATCCTGGCAAGATGAGAATGTACACTTCTGGGTGACCGAAAAACCAGAATAAGTGTTGGAATAGGATTGGGTCTCCCCCTCCTGCTGGGTCGAAAAATGTAGTATTGATGTTTCGGTCTGTAAGTAGCATGGTAATTGCACCTGCTAATACTGGGAGTGACAAAAGAAGTAGGAATGCGGTTACGAAGACAGACCATACAAATAAAGGAAGTCGGTCGAAAGACATTCCTGGGGTTCGCATATTTATGATTGTTGTTATAAAATTAATGGAGGCTAAAATAGAAGAGGCACCAGCAAGGTGAAGAGAGAAAATTGCTAGGTCGACAGACCCACCGGCGTGAGCTATTTTTCTGGATAGCGGAGGGTAGATAGTTCAACCTGTTCCTGCTCCGCTTTCTACTCCTGCTGAGGCAAGAAGAAGGATAAAAGAAGGAGGAACTAATCAGAAGCTCATGTTTTTCATTCGAGGGAAGGCCATATCTGGTGCGCCAATCATTAGGGGGATCAGTCAATTTCCAAACCCTCCAATCATTATTGGCATCACCATGAAGAAAATCATAACTAGTGCGTGTGCTGTTACAACCACTTTGTAAATTTGGTCGTCTTTTAATAGGGAGCCAGGTTGTGCTAGTTCAGCGCGAATAATTACGCTCATGGCTGTTCCTACCATGCCGGCTCAGGCCCCGAAGATTAAATAAAGTGTTCCAATGTCCTTATGGTTAGTAGAAAATAATCATCGTCTTAGTTGCATGTTTTTAATTTCAAGTGTTTACATCTGGTGCATGGACACTTTCTTTCTGGTCCTTTCGTACTAAGAAAGATATTTGTCGTAGATAGAAACTGACCTGGCTCTCGCCGGTCTGAACTCAGATCACGTAGGACTTTAATGGTCGAACAGACCAACCCTTAAAAGCTTCTGCACCCTTAGGATGTCCCGATCCAACATCGAGGTCGCAAACCTTTTCGTCAATGTGAACTCTCAGAAAAGATAACGCTGTTATCCCTGCGGTAACTTGTTCCTTTGATCACCTTGGTGGATCATACTTTCATTGTTGATTTTAGAATTGTTGTTCTTAGTATAGTTACTCTTAGTATCGGAGGGTTTTCTTACTCCGTGGTTGCCCCAACCAAAGCTTTTGCAAATCCTTTAAAATCTTATTACTCCGTAATTCTATGGATTAGCGAAGTGTAAAATATACTAAAGGTTCGGTTTTCGCTATAAGCTCGACAGGGTCTTCTCGTCTAGCGATTTAATCCCCGCCTCTTCACGGGGAGGTGAAATTCAGAGTTGTGGAAAAGAGACAGTTTGGTTCCGTCTTGCCATTCATACTAGTCTCTATTTAGGAGACAAATGATTATGCTACCTTCGCACGGTCAAGATACCGCGGCCGTTTAACCTCTAGTCACTGGGCAGGCAGGACTCCTTATGTGTTGTAGCTTCAAGGAGCGATGTTTTTGGTAAACAGGCGAAACCAATATTTGCCGAGTTCCTTTTTCCCATTTATTACTTATGTTCTTCTCCTGAGTTGGAAGACGACTTATAAAACAAGGTTTTTAGTGTCTCAATGTTTTTTCTTCCAAGGTAAAAGTCGTATATGACGCAGGCGAAGATTTTCTTACTCATATTAACATTGTCTCTTCTGAAAACAGAATGCCCCAATAAATTTTTACAGCTTTAGAGAATTCTTCAAGGATTTTTTAGTTGGGAAGAACAATTGATCTTTAACGCTTTCTTATTAGGTGGCTGCTTCTAGGCCTACTCCTTAGATGGTAACTATTTTAAGATCTTATTGTCTTTAGCTATTAATATTGGAGTTTTCCATTTTGGGCTTTAAGCTTGTCCCTAAAGCCCTGACCTTTATTTTAAAAACTTTAAACGGTCCTTTTATAATAATTAAAGAAAGTTTTATTTTTCATACAAAGGCTTAGCTTAAACTAATTTCTTGGGGAGCCAGCTATTTCTGGACGCGGTTAGCATTTCACATCTAGCCTTTCCTTTTTTCCCACTATTGCAACAGTGGCTTAGTTCCTCTTAAAAGAAGGGAAGGCTAGCTCGCCCAGTTTCGGGGTTGGAGCAACTTTTCCTTACGCTTGTTAATCCATTATACACAAGGTAAAAAAGGTTATCTTTCCTATTTTAGGTCTATAAAATTAAAGTTATTTCATCTTTCCCTTGCGGTACTGTCTCTTTCGGTTAAATGAGCTTTCAAATGAGTTTACTAGCTTATGGAAGTGTTTTCTCTTTAAAACGATTTTATTGTTTGTATCTTTGATAAACCTAGATTTATAACTTTTTTATGTAATCATATATAAAGGAAGAGTGAGGGGGATTGCGAATGTCCCTAATACTGAAAAAATCGAAATTGCTCAGGTCTTAATAGTAAGGGGAGAAGTATTTACTTTGTTCCGTCAGGCGGTTATCCTTATGATATGCTGTGGGAAAAGTATCAATCTAGTTTTAAATGAAATTCGAAGATAAAAAAATAATCTTAGCAGTCTTCCCACAATCATAATTGATGATAAGATAATAAATCTTTTCCCAATTAAAAAGTATAGGGAAGTAAACTTTAGAATGAATCCAGTGAGTGGGGGGAGTCCACCAAGGGAAAGTATGACTAATATGACAAGGGCTATACTAATAGGAGAAAGTTGAGAGGTAATTTTTAAATGCCCTAACGTAGGGACTTTTAAGTGATCAAATAAAAGAAATATGGCGGTATTTATAATAAGGTAAATGACTAGCATTACAATTGCGGCATTGACAGAGTAAATTGATGTAATAACTATCCAACCCATTTTTCCAATTGAAGAAAAAGCTAAAATCTTTCGTACTTGTGTTTGATTTAATCCTCCTCATCCGCCTATTAAGATAGATATTAGACCGGCTGTAATTATAAGATAAGAAAAAATCAGTTGCCCGAAGTAAAAAAGTAGAATGAGTGGTGCTATCTTTTGCCAGGTGGCGATAATTAATCCTTGTATAAATGGAAGCCCTTGCAGTACGTCAGGAAATCAAAAGTGGCATGGGGCTAGGCCTAGCTTGAATGCTAGTGCTATACTTAGGCATAAGGCGGTCACTTTTTTAACTGGGTCTAGTATTGACCATGATCCAGTAAGCCATGCTTGAATAAGAGCGCTTTTCAGCAGCAATGCGGCGCTCAAGGCTTGAATCAAAAAGTACTTTATAGTTGCTTCCACTTTTCGGGGGGAAAATCTTGAGCAGAGGATAGGGACTAATGCGAGGGTGCTAAGTTCTAGGCCTACTCAAATTATAAACCATTTTTCAGATGTGATAACGATTATAGTTCCGGACATAACGGTTAGGAATAGGAATACTGATATAATTCGGTGCATAGAGCTTGAAGGGAATTTAACCCTTAATAATCTAATTATCAGCTAGACACCTTAACTTTAGGGGCAAGCTCTAAAATAATGGTAAGCAAATCCCTAGTAGAAGGGCTAAGCTTAAAACTGCGCATAGCGCGCCTATTGATAGTGGGAGATACCTCTTTCAAGTTAGAAACATTAATTGGTCATATCGAAAGCGTGGATAGGCTGCCCGAACTCATAAAAATAGAAAGACTAGGAAGGTAGTCTTCATCCCAATTACTAACACATTAGCTGGGAAAAGGGCTTTTAATGGGGAGGGCCCGCCTAAAAATAGAACTACTGAAAATAAGTTCATAAGGATGATTTTTGCATATTCAGCTATGAAGAATAAGGCAAAGGGCCCTCCTGCGTATTCCACGTTATAGCCAGAAACTATCTCGGATTCTCCCTCTGTTAAATCAAATGGAGCTCGATTTGTTTCTGCTAGAGTGGAAACAAACCAAATATAGAATAATGGGAGGCAGGACAATGAAAACCAAGAGAATTCTTGGGCATTCATTATATATGTAAGTTTGAAACTTCTGGAAAAGAGAACCAGAGAAAGTAGGATCAACGCTAATCTAATTTCGTAGGATACGGTCTGAGCCACGGCTCGTATGGCCCCAAGCAGTGAGTACTTGGATTTTGAGGCTCACCCAGATCCTAGGATGGCGTAGACTGATAATCTGGATAGTCCTAGTACTAGGAGTAGTGAAAGTTGAAGATCTATGGTTGGAGTGTTAACGGGCATAAATTTTCATAGAAGCAAGGCTAAAGCTAGAAATAGTAAGGGAGAAAAGAAAAATAGGTAGGGGGATGCTGTTGAAGGCTTCAAAGTTTCCTTGATAAAAAGCTTTAGTCCGTCTGCGAAGGGTTGCAATAGTCCATATGGGCCTACTACTTTTGGCCCCTTTCGAAACTGCATGTAACCTAATACCTTCCGCTCTACTAGGGTGAGAAATGCCACTGCTAGAAGCACTGGTACTAAAAAAGATAAAAGTTCTATCGCTCTAAATATGTATGTCATAAAGCTAAAGAAAGGAGTTGAACCTTTGATAGGAAGGTCTTAGGCCTTCTGCATTAACCACTTTGCTACTTTAGCTACTCTATCTTAGATTTTCGCCAAGACCGTTTGATTGGAAGTCAAAAGTACTGATGTACTCATAGAGTTTGTAGTAGGAAAAGGAATTTAACCTTTGTTTATGGATTTACAATCCACCGCTTATTCTCTCAGCCACCCAACTACAACTAAACGAAGAAAGAGGTCTAGTTAAACTATAACTTTGGGTTGTCAGGCCAAAATTGCTGGTTAAACTCCAGCGGCTTCTGAAAGTAGAGGGAGGTTTTTATCCTTCCATTCTTGGGGTATGAGCCCAAAAGCTTAACACTTAGCTTACTCTACTTTATATATAAACAATAATACAAAACATAGCTAGTTAGTAAGTTTCTCCTTTACACGGAGCCCACACTCGTGCAATTCGAGTTGTTTTGAAGCTTTGGCAATGTTTTAATTGCGTCTAAGGATTTGCAATCCTAAATGTTATATTACACTACAAAGCCCAAGGACTAAGAAAGTTTCATTCTTATTAAAAGCTTTGAAGGCTCTCAGTTTATTTAACTTAAGTCCTTTTGTGGTTTTAGTTTAAATGGAAAACGTTTGCTTTGCAAGCAAGAGTTCTAAGTTAAAATCTTAGAAACTACAGCTGAAAGAAGGAGTTGAACCCTCGATGGAAGATCCTAAGTCTTTTGCATTAACCACTTTGCTACTTCAGCCTGGGGAGGTAGGTATTTATCCTACTATCTCTTGGTTAACGGCCAAGCGCCTTTACATTTAGCTACAACCCAATATGGTAAAGAGTAGTTTAATCGGGAAAACGAAGAACTTTGACTTCTTTGTTGCGGGTTCGATCCCCGCCTCTTTAAGTCAAGAGAATAAGGGTTGCACTTACATTTACAACTCCCAAAGCTGTTGTTTTACATTAAACTATCTCTTGATGGAGTATTTATTCTTTACATATGTAGAGAATAAATACTCTTTACTTCCCCCCCCCCCCCCAATGACTGAAAAAGGGAATAGGAGGATGACCCCGAGCGACGATAGGAGGGAGGGGGGAGTTCTGATGGGAGAATCTTTTAGCCTTGAGAGGGGTTCTAACCCTCTCTCCTGGTTTACAAGACCAAGCGCTCTGACCACTGAGCCTTCAAGGCCTGCAAGCCCCTGTTGAGACTTTAACTCAAACTTAGAGCGTGAAAAGCTCTTGTTGTGCTTCAACTACAGGAGCGTTAACCAGGCACACCTTCCGGTGCGCCCATTTTGTTACGACTTTTCTCCCCTTACTTATGCTGCTAGGGGAGAGTGACGGGCGATGTGTACGCATTCCAGAGCTCTTTTCAGCCCCATTTTCTTCGTGGGGCTTACTGCTGAATCCAATTTCCAAAGAATTTTTCATTTCTATTTTCACTGGTTTATTCAAACATTGTAGCTCACCTATTCCCAGCTTATAAGCTGCACCTTGATCTGATGTCTAGGAATTATTCCTTGAAGTCAACTTTCTCGAGAAGTAGACTTACGACGATGGTATACAAGCTGATCAAAAACAAAAGCTGGTGAGGTATTTCGTGGATTATCGATTCAATGGCAAGCTCCTCCAGGGAGGTGTGGAAAACCGCCAAGTCCTTTGAGTTTTAAACTTTGTGTTCGTAGTTCTCTGGTGCTTCTAGATTGTTTACGTCTAAGTATAACAGGGTATCTAATCCTGGTTTAGGTCTTAGTTTTCGTGGCTTCGAATGAGGAATTTTGGCGCTAGAATTTCTTCTAGGATTAGTTTTTTACCACTAGCCCAGAGCTATGGCCAACTATTGTTCTCTCCTAACCACCCTTTTCACCGTTTTGTTTAACTGTAGGAAGTACGTATAACCGCGGTGGCTGGCACGTATTTTACCCCCTTTCACTTTCTTTGCTGGATCCGTATTTATTCGATTGTCCAATGTTTAGCACTGCAGTTGTGGCGTATTGCCTAGTGTTGTAGGCTTATTGATCAGCGCCTGATACTAGGGCTCTTTTTCCCTTGTTCTCTGTAGTTTTTAAGGAAAAAGGGTTTACTTCACTGGTTTGCTAATTAACTTGCATGTGGCATCTTGAAAGTAGTTAAAGCTGGGACTAGGACCAAATCGGCTGCTAAGGGAGGGACTTTAACCCCCTTTGAAGCATTTTCAGTGCTGTGCTTTAATCCGTTAAGCTACCTTTGC